ATCAGTATCATTATTGGGTTTATACCAATGAGCAAAAAAAGTACAACTTGAACAATGAATTAATAAGTCGAACAAAAGCTCTAGAAAAAGAAAAGGGATTTCTTGCTCTGGATATGCTCGAAAAAAGGACCAGATTATGCAATGATGAAAACGAACAAAAATACTTGCCCAAAACGTATGACCCCTTTTTGAGGGGACCATATCGTGGAACAATAAAAAAATTCTATTCACATATGATCATGAATGATTTAATCACTTCTACAGATACGGAGGATTCCATAGAAATCAATTGGATAAATAAGATTTATGGGCTACTTCCTAATAATTCTAATTATTCCAGAAAATTTGAACATCAAAAGAATCCGCCTGATAGGGAATCATTACTGAATTATATTGGTAATTCCTTAACCTCAATCAAAGAATTTCCTTTTGAGCCTGCACCCATTTTGCATTTTAAAAAATATTCTTTATTGAGAGAGCAAACAAGAATTGATTTTGAAAATCAAACAAAAGCTTTAAAATGGGTATTCGATGTAATTACAACTGATCCAAATGATCAAACAATAATTAGAAATAAATCTATTGGAATAGAAGAAATCCATAAAAGGGTTCCTCGGTGGTCATACAAATTAACTGATGATTTGAAAGAACAGGAGGCAGAAAATGAGGAAGAATCCAAGGAAGATCATGAAATTCGTTCAAGAAAAGCCAAACGCGTAGTAATTTATACTGATAACAATCAGAATACCAACCCTATTACAACTACAAATAATACTAATAATAGTGATCAAGCAGAAGAGGTGGCTTTGATACGTTACTCGCAACAATCGGATTTTCGTCGGGATATAATCAAAGGATCCATGCGTGCTCAAAGACGTAAAACGGTTATTTGGGAAATGTTTCAAGCAAATGTGCATTCTCCGCTTTTTTTGGATCGAATAGACAAAACATCTTTTTTTTCTTCTTTTTATATCTCTGAAATGATGAATCTCATTTTTAGGAATTTGGTGGGGAGAGAACCAGAATTGAAAATTTCACATTTATATTTTGAGGAGGAAGAGACAAGGGAAAAAGAGAAAAAAAACGAAGAAAAAAAAGAGGAAAATGAACGTATAGTAATATCAGAAACTTGGGATAGCATTATATTTGCTCAAGCAATAAGAGGTTTGATGTTAGTAACCCAATCTTTTCTTAGAAAATACATTGTATTGCCTTCATTGATAATTGCTAAAAATATTGGCCGTATGTTATTATTCCAATTCCCCGAATGGTATGAGGATTTGAAGGAGTGGAATAGAGAAATGCATGTTAAATGCACTTATAATGGTGTTCAATTATCAGAAACAGAATTTCCCAAAGATTGGTTAACAGACGGTATTCAGATAAAGATTCTATTTCCTTTCTGTTTGAAACCTTGGCGAAGATCTAAAATACGATCTCATCCTAGGGATCAAATAAAAAAAAAAGGAAAAAAAGACAATTTTTGTTTTTTAACGGTTTGGGGAATGGAAGCGGAATTCCCTTTTGGGAATCCCCGAAAACGACCTTCCTTTTTTGAACCCATTTATAAAGAACTCCAAAAAAAAGTTAGAAAAGTTAAAAAGGATTTCTTTATACTTCTAAAAGTTTCAAAAGAAAAAACAAGATGGATCATTAAAATACTTCTAGTTCTAAAACGAATAATGAAGGAAATTCAAAAAGTAAACCCAATATTCTTATTTGAATTGAGCAAGGTGAAAGTATATGAAACGGCTGAAAATGGAAAAGATTCCGAAATAAATAATAAGATTATTCACAAATCAACCATTCAAATCCAATCCATGAATTGGACAAATTATTCACTCATAGAAAAAAAGATGAAAGATCTTTCTGATAAAACAATCACAATCAGGAATCAAATAGAACGAATCACAAAAGACAAGAAAAAAATAATTCTAACTTGTGCTGATAAAAGATCAAAATCACAGAAACATATTTGGCAGATATTCCAAAGAATAAATATACGATTAATACGTAAATCACATTATTTTATGAAATCTCTGATTGAAAATATATATATAGATATCTTGCTATGTATGATTACCATTCACAGGATCTATTTCCAACCTTTCTTTGAATCAACAAAAAGAATAATCAATAAATCCGTTTACAACGATCAAACAAATCAGGAAGGAATTGATGAAAGAGATCAAAATACAATGAACTTTTTTTCCACTATAAAAAAGTCCTTTTCGAATACTAATATTAGTAATAGTACAAAAATGTATTATGACTTATCCTCCTTGTCCCAAGCATATGTATTTTACAAATTATCACAAACCCAATTACTTAACAAGTATCAATTGAAATCTCTACTTCAATATCAGGGGACTTATCCTTTTATTAAGGATAAAATCAAGGATTATTGTATGACACGAGGAATATTTGATTACAATTCAAGACATAAGAAAATTCATAAGTCTGGAATGATTGAATGGAAAAACTGGTTAAAGGGGCATTATCAATACAATTTATCTCAAACCAAATGGTCGCGGTTAGTACCGCAAAAATGGCGAAATAGAATCAATCAACGTTATAGGATTCAAAATAAGGACTCAATTAAAGTGGATTCATATAAAAAAGAAAAAGACCAATTAATTCATTACGTGAAACAAAATTACTATGCAGCGGATTCATTGACAAATCAAAAAGAAAAATGGAAAAAACACTACAGATATGATCTTTTATCACATAAATATATGAACTATGGGGATAAGGAGGATTTTGATATTTATGGGTCAAGATTACAAGTAAACGGGGTTCAAAAAATTCCATATAATTTCAATAAACCAAAATCCGAATCATTTTATGTATTGGTAAGTACAGCTATTAGTGATTATCTAGAAGAAGGATATATTATTGATACGCATAAAAATCTAGATAGAAAATATTTTGATTGTCGAATTCTCCACTTTTGTCTTAGAAAAAATATCAATATTGAGACCTGGACCAATACACATATCGGTACCAAAATTGATAAAAATACTAAGACTGAAAAAAAAATCAACAACAAATTGAAAAAAAAAGATATTTTTTCTCTTATGATTCATCAAGAAATCAACCCATCCAATCAAAAAAGTATTTTTTTTAATTGGATGGGAATGAATCAAGAAAGAGTTTATCATACCATATCAAATCTAGAATCTTGGTTCTTCCCAGAATTTGTCTTACTTTTTGATGCATATAAGATTAAACCATGGATTATACCAATCAAATTACTTCTTTTTGACTTTTATTTTTATAAAAATAAAAGTCAAAATAAAAACATCAATATAAATCAAAAAAAATATCTTAAATTAGAAAATTCCAACCAACAAAAAAATGAGCAACAGGACCAAGTAAATCTTGTATCAGATCTACGAAAAGAAAACAAAAAAAAAGATATTGAAGAGAATTATGCGAGATCAGACATTACCATTAAAAAAGGTAAGAAGAAAAAACAATCCAAGAAAAACAAGAAAGCAGAACTAGATTTCTTCCTGAAAAAATATTTCCTTTTTCAATTAAAATGGGATGACTCCTTGAACCAAAGAATGATCAATAATATCAAGGTATATTGTCTCTTACTTAGACTGATAAATCCAAAAGAAATTGCTATATCCTCGATTCAAAGAGGAGAGATGCATCTGGATGTAATGCTAATTCAGAAAGATCTAGCTCTTACAGAATTGATAAAAAAAGGAATATTAATTATCGAACCAATTCGTCTATCTATAAAAAGGGATGGAAAATTGATTATATATCAAACTATAAGTATTTCATTGGTCGAGAACAATAAACACCAAACTAATAGAAAATGCATAAAAAAAAGTTATATTGATAAGAGGAATTTGGATAAACCCATTGTACGATATGGGAATATGCTTGTGAATGGGGACACAAATTATTATGATTTCCTTGTTCCCGAAAATATTCTATCTCCTAGACGTCGCAGAGAATTGAGAATTTTAATTTGTTTCAATTCCCATAATTGGAATGTTACGGATAGAAATAGAAATCCATTATTTTGCAATGAAAACAACATAAGAAACTCTGGAAAATTTTTGGATGAGGACAAGCATCTTAATACGGATACAAATAAATTCATTAAATGCAAATTTGTTCTTTGGCCCAATTACCGATTAGAAGATTTAGCTTGTATGAATCGCTATTGGTTTGATACCAATAATGGCAGTCGTTTCAGTATGTCAAGGATACATATGTATCCACGATTTAGAATTATTTAATTTAATAGTATATTTCCTATATCATATATATATATATCTATATTCCGTGACATTTTCGGTATATGAAAGCCGAAAGATGTATGCATATGCTATGTTATATTTTGGTAAATGATACAGATTTAATGGTGTATCCATTCAATTGGATATAGGAATAAATAAATTAGGGGAATCCTTTTAGATAGAAATAAATTCTTTTCTTTCGTTAATGGGGAAACATATTATCCCTTTCTATCCAAATCAAATTGAAAATTTGATTTGGATAAAATAAAGAAGTAGTATATGAATAAATCCAAATTTTTGTGTGTACTAGATTAAAATAACCGGCATAATTCTTTTTTTTTTTTTATTATTATTATTTTTCCTGATCGGAAAAATCCATGAAAAAGAAAGAAAAAGGATAGAAAAATTTTTTATGGTCAAAAATTCATTCATTTCCATTATTCCACAAGAAGAAAAAGAAGAAAACAAGGGTTCTGTTGAATTTCAAGTATTCAGTTTCACCAATAAGATACGGAGACTTACTTCACATTTGGAATTGCACAAAAAAGATTTTTTATCACAAAGGGGTCTACGAAAAATTCTAGGAAAACGTCAACGGTTGCTGGCTTATTTGTCAAAGAAAAATAGAGTACGTTATAAGAAATTAATTGGTCAGTTGGATATTCGAGAGCCAAAAACTCGTTAATTTAATCGTTTGAATTTTTTAGTAGTATTCCATTTTTTGTTTTGATGAGTCTCGTTTTGAGGAATTCATGGAATAATGAATTAAGGAAGAAAAGATATGACAGTACCGGTTACAAGAAAAGATCTCATGATAGTCAATATGGGGCCTCACCACCCATCAATGCATGGTGTTCTCCGACTAATCGTTACTCTCGATGGTGAAGATGTTATTGACTGTGAGCCCATATTGGGCTATTTACACAGAGGAATGGAAAAGATAGCGGAAAATCGAACAATTATACAATATCTACCTTATGTAACACGATGGGATTATTTAGCTACTATGTTCACAGAGGCAATAACCGTAAATGCGCCAGAACAATTGGAAAATGTTCAAGTACCTCAAAGAGCTAGCTATATCAGAGTAATTATGCTGGAATTGAGCCGTATAGCTTCTCATTTGTTATGGCTTGGACCTTTTATGGCGGATATCGGTGCACAGACTCCCTTTTTCTATATTTTCAGAGAAAGGGAATTGATATATGATCTATTCGAAGCCGCCACAGGTATGCGAATGATGCATAATTATTTCCGTATTGGAGGAGTAGCTGCTGATCTACCTTATGGATGGATAGATAAATGTTTGGATTTCTGCGATTATTCTTTAACAGGAGTTGTTGAATATCAAAAACTTATTACGTGGAATCCCATTTTTTTGGAACGAGTTGAAGGAGTGGGCATTATTGGTGGAGAAGAAGCTGTAAATTGGGGTTTATCAGGACCGATGTTACGAGCTTCTGGAATCCAATGGGATCTTCGTAAAGTTGATCATTATGAGTGTTACAATGAATTCGATTGGGAAGTCCAATGGCAAAAAGAAGGAGATTCATTAGCTCGTTATTTAGTACGAATCGGTGAAATGAAGGAATCCATAAAAATTATTCAACAGGCTCTAGAAGGAATTCCTGGAGGACCTTATGAAAATTTAGAAGTACGACGCTTTGATAGAGCAAAGAATTCCGAATGGAATGATTTTGAATATAGATTTATTAGTAAAAAACCTTCACCCAATTTAGAATTGTCGAAACAAGAACTTTATGTGAGAGTGGAAGCCCCAAAAGGAGAATTGGGAATTTATTTGATAGGAGATAATAGTGTTTTCCCCTGGAGATGGAAAATTCGTCCACCCGGTTTTATCAATTTGCAAATTCTTCCTCAGCTAGTTAAAAGAATGAAATTGGCTGATATCATGACGATATTGGGTAGTATAGATATCATTATGGGAGAAGTTGATCGTTGAAATGATAATTGATACGACAGAAGTACAAACTATCAATTCTTTTTCTACATCGGAATTTTTAAAAGAAGTGTATGGACTAATATGGATTGTACCCATTTTGACCCTTATATTGGGAATAACAATGGGGGTACTAGTAATTGTGTGGTTAGAAAGAGAAATATCTGCAGCGATACAACAACGTATTGGGCCTGAATATGCTGGCCCGTTGGGAATTCTTCAAGCTATAGCGGATGGGACTAAACTACTTTTTAAAGAGGACCTCCTCCCATCTCGAGGAGATATTCGTTTGTTTAGTGTGGGACCGTCTATAGCGGTTATATCAATTCTACTAAGTTATTTAGTAATTCCTTTTGGGTATCGTCTTGTTTTAGCCGATCTCAGTATAGGTGTTTTTTTATGGATCGCCATTTCTAGTATTGCTCCTATTGGGCTTCTTATGTCAGGATATGGATCGAATAATAAATATTCCTTTTTAGGTGGTCTACGAGCTGCTGCTCAATCTATTAGTTATGAAATACCATTAACTCTATGTGTGTTATCAATATCTCTACGTGTGATTCGTTGGAATATGAACTTTGAACCTCTCTTCTAGAAATAAAAGAAAAAAGAAAGAGGTTCAATGTATTGAATAGATGTTTTCATTTTTTTTTTTTTTTATTCAGCATTCGGGTTGATGAGTTAAACCAGATAGTTATATGAGTGAAACTAAACAGCTTCCAAATTTGTAGTAAGAAGAAACAATCTCATTCCCTATGTACAAGAATAAAGTTGAAGTAAAAATAAGCAGTGTAAACTGCTTACCCCAAGATTAAGATTTTTTGATTAGTCATCATATCTTGAAGCGGGCGCAAACAAAAGATCAACTGTATGGAGTTTCTACTACTGTCTCATATGTATTACTATACCGGGGATCAATCAAAAGTCAGTGGACGGTTAGGAACACCAAGGTACACAAAGGATTAGTAATGGAGATAATGTAAGGTATCAAAAAAGAGGTATTTCTTCATAAAACGAATCATAATAAGGACTTGAAATTGGTAGAAATGATCAAGTAGTACTTCCCTACGATTCCGATCTAGAGTATGCTCCTATTCACTGGTTAAAGAAATGACTATCAAGAACGAATTAATTCTTTATTTTATTTTTGAGTATCCTCCTCTGAGACAGAAGAACAGGAAAAAAGAAATGGAATGCAGTAATTGAATGAATAATAAAAAAAGGGGATCCCTATTTATTCTTTTCTCTATCCATATTCATACATATCGAATTCTTATCACGATTCATGAACTAATGACTAATTCTTTTTATTTTATATTGATTGATATAAGGAGTATTTTATTGAAATATTAAGTTATTACCGAACAAAGAGAAATTTTTATTGTAAAGGATGAGATCAATTCGGAAGCACTTTTTTTATTATTCTAGCAGACAGAATTCCATTGGTCTAATTTGGGACTTTCCGATGTATCTTTATTCTATCCATCCAAAGATGGTGATAATACCGAACCCGTCCTTACATTTTTTTTGTGGCCATCGAGGAGCCGTATGAAGCTGAGGTCTCACGTACGGTTTTGAAATAGCGATGGGAACAGTGATGTTATTATCGACTATGATTATCTAACAGTTCAAGTACAGTTGATATAGTTGAAGCACAGTCAAAATATGGTTTTTGGGGGTGGAATCTGTGGCGTCAGCCTATAGGATTTATTGTTTTTCTAATTTCTTCTCTAGCTGAATGTGAGAGATTGCCCTTTGATTTACCAGAAGCGGAGGAGGAATTAGTAGCAGGTTATCAAACCGAGTATTCGGGTATCAAATATGGTTTATTTTATCTTGCTTCTTACCTAAATTTATTAGTTTCTTCATTATTTGTAACAGTTCTTTACTTAGGTGGGTGGAATTTACCTATTCCGTATATATCCATTTCTGAGCTTTTCGGAATAAAAAAAATCGCCGGCATTTTTGGAATAACAATGGGTATCCTTATTACATTAACTAAAGCTTATTTGTTTCTCTTCATTTCTATCACAACAAGATGGACTTTACCTAGAATGAGAATGGACCAGTTATTAAATCTTGGATGGAAATTTCTTTTACCTATTTCTCTAGGTAATCTGTTATTAACAACTTCTTCCCAACTTGTTTCATTATAAATAAGAGAATACGATAACACTATTTTAGATTCATAATCTCTATCAAACAAGAGAAAGAAACGTCAAATTTTTCATGTATATCTACAATATGTTCCCTATGGTAATTGGGTCCATGAATTATGGTCAACAAACAATACGAGCTGCAAGGTACATTGGTCAAAGTTTCATAATTACCTTATCCCACACAAATCGTTTACCTGTAACTATTCAATATCCTTATGAAAAATCGATCACATCAGAGCGTTTCCGGGGTCGAATCCACTTTGAATTTGATAAATGTATTGCTTGTGAAGTATGTGTTCGTGTATGCCCGATAGATCTACCCGTTGTTGATTGGAGATTTGAAAGAGATATTAAAAAGAAACAATTACTTAATTATAGTATAGATTTCGGGGTTTGTATATTTTGTGGTAACTGTGTCGAGTATTGTCCAACAAATTGTTTATCAATGACTGAAGAATATGAACTTTCTACTTATGATCGTCACGAATTGAATTATAATCAAATTGCTTTGGGTCGATTACCAATCTCAATAATTGGAGATTACACAATTCAAACAGTTATGAATTCGACTCAAATAAAAATAGACAAAGATAAACCCTTTGATTCAAGAACAATTACCGATTACTAAGATTTTGTTTTGATATAAAGGATCCAAGCTTTTTATTTTGGGTAGTCAGTAACTACAAATAAAAACTAATGATTGTTGAGAATCACTCTTTGATTTAAACTAAAAATATATTTTTAGTGATGATTTCAAAATAGCAAATTTCAACTACTTTTTTCTTTTTTTTCTTTCGGATAAATATAAATAAAGTAAGGTTGGCCCAATAATTTTATCTATATCTACATTAATCCATATTCAAATTCAATTCAATTATAAATGTATCATATACATTATTATATACAAGAAAACAAAAATAGGGTAACCCCTTTTCCTTTCCTGGACCATTTATTTAGTAAAGTTAAAGTAAGGTCATGAAATAGTTAAAGTTATTTATTTTGTATTTTATACATAATGGGTTTACCTGGACCAATACATGATATTCTTGTTGTATTTCTGGGGTCAATTCTTGTATTAGGGGGTCTGGGGGTAGTATTATTTACCAATCCAATTTATTCTGCCTTTTCATTGGGATTGGTTCTTGTTTGTATATCCTTATTCTATATTTCATCAAACTCCTATTTTGTAGCTGCCGCACAGCTCCTTATTTATGTGGGAGCCATAAATATCTTGATCATATTTGCTGTAATGTTCATGAATGGTTCAGGATATTCCAATAATTCCTATTTTTGGACCATTGGAGATGGGGTCACTTTGATGGTTTGTACAACTATTCTTTTTTCACTAATTACTACTATCCCAGATACGTCATGGTACGGAATTATTTGGACTACAAGGTCAAACCAGATTATGGAACAGGACCTAATAAATAACGTTCAACAAATTGGGATTCATTTATCAACAGATTTTTATCTTCCGTTTGAACTCATTTCAATAATTCTTTTAGTTTCCTTGATAGGTGCAATTACTATGGCTCGACAATAAGCAATAAAAATACTTAACTTAAAATGATTCCCAATTCTTAGAATTCTAACTAAATTCTAAATAAATAAATAGAAATTTTTAGTTAAATCTATCTACCGTCAATATCTTCTTTTGTTGTGTAATTGTTCTATTCTAATCAATTGAATCGGTTGAATTGTTATTCATATTGAAACGAATCGAGATTGATAAGGAGTTAGTCAATGATGTTTGAGCATGTCCTTTTCTTGAGTGTTTATTTATTTTCTATCGGTATCTATGGATTGATCACAAGTCGAAACATGGTTAGAGCGCTTATGTGTCTTGAGCTTATACTAAATTCGGTTAATATCAATCTTGTAACATTTTCTGATATATTTGATAGTCGCCAATTAAAAGGAGACATTTTCTCAATCTTTGTTATAGCCATTGCAGCTGCTGAAGCAGCTATTGGACTTGCTATTGTTTCGTCGATACATCGTAACAGAAAATCAACTCGTATTAATCAATCGAATTTGTTGAATAATTAGTGATAATCATCATAGATAATTTAAATAAAGACACATAAAAATATTTAATAGAATTGAAATACTATTTTTTATTGAATTTGAATGCAATTCAATAAAAAATAGTATTTTTATATTTATATTGAAATAATGATGACCAATTTGTTGGCCAATTAATTTTAATTCGCATGTGTAACTCGTATCATCATAATTGTTGAAACGAAAATCAAAGTGTCTTGACCTTTTCTCATAAACAGATTGATTTAAGAAATATATTGATTGTTTTTAATAAACCACTGTTTCGTCTGGTGTCTACAATATTACAATATATAATATATGATTCATTTACTACTAATTTGATTTGACCAGATCGAAAATCTTTTATGTTCAAAACTGTAATTTATAGATCCAATGTCACATTCAGTAAAAATTTATGATACATGTATAGGGTGTACTCAATGTGTACGAGCTTGCCCCACAGATGTATTGGAAATGATACCTTGGGACGGATGTAAAGCCAAGCAAATAGCTTCCGCGCCAAGAACCGAGGACTGTGTAGGTTGTAAGAGATGTGAATCTGCCTGCCCAACAGATTTTTTGAGTGTCCGTGTTTATTTAGGGCCTGAAACAACTCGCAGCATGGCTCTATCTTATTGATACATTACAAAAAACTCCACTTGAATCATTTGTGATTCCTCTTTACCGACAAAAGCCCGTGCTCGACAAAATATATTATTTTGAGGACGGGCTTCTCTGGTCAAAATGTATCTTGTCTTTATCACGAGTTATTTTCCTTGGTTAACAATACTTGTTGTTTTACCGATATTCGCGGGTTCCTCAATTTTCTTATTCCCTCATAGAGGGAATAAGATGTTTAGGTGGTATACTATATGTATATGCTTATTAGAACTCCTTCTAACGACTTATGCATTCTGTTATCATTTCCAATTGGATGATCCATTAATGCAATTGAAGGAAGATTCTAAATGGATAGATGTTTTTGATTTCCACTGGAGACTAGGAATCGATGGGCTTTCCATAGGACCCATTTTACTGACAGGATTTATCACTACTTTAGCAACTTTAGCAGCTTGGCCAATTACTCGAAATTCGCGGTTGTTCTATTTCCTGATGCTAGCAATGTACAGCGGTCAAATAGGATTATTTTCCTCCCGAGACTTTTTACTTTTTTTCATCATGTGGGAGTTAGAATTAATTCCTGTTTACTTACTTTTATCCATGTGGGGGGGAAAGAAACGTCTCTACTCGGCTACAAAGTTTATTTTGTACACTGCAGGGGGTTCCATTTTTTTCTTAATAGGAGTTCTAGGTATGGGTTTATATGGTTCCAATGAACCAACATTAGATTTTGAAAGATTAATTAATCAATCATATCCTGTGGCATTGGAAATAATATTCTATTTTGGCTTCCTTATTGCTTATGCTGTCAAATTGCCGATTATACCCCTACATACATGGTTACCTGATACCCATGGAGAAGCACATTACAGTACATGTATGCTTTTAGCTGGAATCCTATTAAAAATGGGCGCATATGGATTGATTCGGATCAATATGGAATTACTACCCCACGCTCATTCTATATTTTCTCCTTGGTTGGTGATAATAGGAACAATGCAAATAATCTATGCAGCTTCAACTTCTCTTGGTCAACGTAATTTAAAAAAGAGAATAGCCTATTCCTCTGTATCTCACATGGGTTTCACAATTATAGGAATTGGTTCTATAACCGACATGGGACTCAATGGAGCTATTTTACAAATGCTCTCTCATGGATTTATTGGTGCTGCACTTTTTTTCTTGGCGGGAACGAGTTGTGATAGAACACGTCTTGTTTATCTCGAAGAAATGGGAGGGATATCTATCCCAATGCCAAAAACATTTACCATGTTCAGTAGCTTCTCGATGGCTTCTCTTGCATTGCCAGGAATGAGTGGTTTTGTTGCGGAATTTTTAGTATTTTTTGGACTAATTACTAGTACAAAATATCTTTTAATGTCAAAAATGCTAATTACTTTTGTAATGGCAATTGGAATGATATTAACTCCTATTTATTTATTATCTATGTTACGTCAGATGTTTTATGGATACAAGTTATTTAATATTCCAAACTCTAATTTTTGGGATTCTGGACTACGAGAACTATTTCTTTCAATCTGTATCTTTCTACCCGTAATAAGTATTGGTATTTATCCCGATTTTGTTCTCTCGTTATCAGTTGACAAGGTACACGCTATCTTATCCAATTATTATCATAGATAGTGTTTCATTAATGAAACGGAAGGAAAGTCTTATAATTCTTTGAATTTAATATTTTGAAAATCGTTTGCTGTACTGTATAATGAAAAAAGAAATAAAATGAATAAGAATTGTAATTAGATACATCTCGAGTTTTTGAGAACCATTTAAATTTGAATGATTCCTTGATTCAAACGGTTCTCAAAAACTCATAAAAACAAACTTTCGTTATATATGGGATGATGTTTTTATCTTATGTATTCTTCATGTAGTTTATTCAATTAGATGTTTATGTGAATGAACCATAACTATGTAGACCTATTCCTAATAGATTGATCCCAAAATAGCATATCCAAATTATAATAAATCCTATAGAAGCTACAAGTGCCGAATTCGTACCTTTCCAATTTATATTTGTTCTAGTATGTAAATAAATCGCGAATATGGTCCAAGTAATAAATGCCCAAGTTTCCTTGGGGTCCCAATTCCAATAGGATCCCCATGCCTCATTAGCCCATACTGCTCCACAAAGAATACCTATGGTTAAAAAGGTAAACCCTAGACTAATGACACGATAACTCCAATAATCCAAACGCTCAGTTAATTGATATTTGTAATAATTTTGAAATGAAGGAAAAGAAGTGTTTTTAAAAACACTTCTTTTTTCATTCAAATATTCAATCTCACCAAAGAAAAATGACTTAATTAATAAATTATAGCTTTTACAAAAAATTTTGATGTTTTTTCGAAATGTAATGACTAGAAGAGCGACTGATAATAATGATCCGCATAAAAGAGCTGCATAGCTCAATAACATCATACTTACGTGCATCATTAACCACTGAGATTGTAGAGCAGGTACTAATATTGTGGATTGATGCATTTCAGTTGAAAGACCCGACATGGCAAAGCCTTGAGTAAAAATGGTACTTGGTGCAATTATTGTGCTTAAATCGTTTTTAAGGTTACGTATCTTGGGAATCATATGAATAATGAAGAAACTACACGAAAGGAAGATTAATGACTCGTATAAATTACTTAATGGAAAATGTCCCGAAGAAATCCAACGAGAAATTAATAATCCTGTTATAGAGAAAAAGGTAGCTATCATCCCTTTTTCTGATGAATCACGTAATCCTACAATTTTGTGGACTAATAAGGTCATCAAATGAATCATAATCACAATTGAAATGATCGAAAAAGAGATATGAGTTAATATATGTTCTAAAGTCACAAATATCATAAAAGGGGTCCCATTACAGAATTGGAAATCGCGAATTGAATACATTTTAGGATCTATTGTATCTCTTTTAGAAGATGCCGCCACTCGGACTCGAACCGAGATGCTTTAGCACTGCTTCCTAAGAGCAGCGTGTCTACCGATTTCACCACGGCGGCTTACTTGAAATAATAATAGTCAATTCATGTTGAATCGTCGAGATTCAAGGATTCAATATAGTTTAGGAAACATTAATTAGAATCAATGAATAAAGACTGGTTTGTGGTTTAAATATTTGAATCTTCAATAACTACCTAGGTAGTATCGTCGTGGGTTTTTTAACAATCAACTTTCATGTACTAGAAACTAAGTTTTCTCCAAACAGTTGGAACTCCATAGTTTTTTCTCGGTTGAGGTATAAAACTAAGAATTGTCTTTTTTTCTCAATTTTTTTATGATTTGTTTTTCATTTATCCGATTTCATGGATTCAAATGAAAAAGATTGAGTTTTTTTTTTCAATGAACAAAATCAAATAACTAGGATTTCATATCTATCACAATTTCATCATTAAATACAAAAAATTTGTTATTTTTCTAATGATTTCGATACCTTAGTATATTTAAATTAAAGTATTAATATTCTTTCTTGCGCATATAATTTTTAATTTATAATACCATTTACAAAACCAATTAAGTTTTGGGATAGGCATATAACAAAAGAGTTTCAATCTCTATCACAATTGTACTTTTCTATTGTGAAAAGTACAATTGTGATAGGGAAAAAAATAATACTTAGAACCCAATATACAAAAAACTCTTATTCTATATATCACAGCAGTGAGTTCTAAGTAATATTGAGAAATTTAATACAGAAAAATACATTAGTTAACATTCATCTTACAAAATTTGGGGTTCTTTAGGCTATATCAATTGAGATTATTCTAAGACTTTATTATTTGTTTGTCGCACAAAAAAACTTTTTGAATGCCCGGTGGAAACCGATTTCGCTAAAGAAAAAGTTTTTACTGCAACTAAATATCCTTTTTTCTTCCAAATATTTCTACGAATACGTTTTTTTGACATAGAAGTACGTTTTTTTGGAACTGCCAT